TGGTTAATCGTCCAGTACGTCCAGTAATAAATACGAGTAGTAAATCCTATTCGATGAAAGAAAGCGAAGAAAGAATAAAAAATTGGAATCAATAATTGTAATTGGATCTCAACCCAAATCTTGATCTAACTGCAAAAACGAGGCTTTTTTAAAAAATGAAAAGAAAAAATGTAAAAATTGTATTCCATAATAATAATGGAATTCACAAATAATAATTTAAAAGGAGTTTCATTTTATATGCCTGTCACTTTATCTTTGTTCGTGCCACCTCTAATGATAGATAAATCAAAAACTTTCAATTGAAAAAAGAAATTTCAATTCGTGTTTTTGTATATCCTCCTATTGGGAAACTCAGGTAAATGCTTTCGAAACATATGTATAAAAATACCACATTTCATTTAGCCCCTTCATGCTTACTATAACTGGTTATTTCGGTTTTCTACTAGTAGCTTTAACTATAACTTCAGCCTTATTTATTGGTCTGAGCAAGATACGACTTATTTAAAATTTCTATTTGAAAGAAAGAATTAAGAAAGGAAATTCTTCTGTAAGATTCCATATATTCTATAGTTCCATATCACGTCAATTTTCAATTCTTGGTTGTTGAGATTCACGTCAATTCTGATTAATATTTAGGTATAGATATTTCCTCTTTTTTTCTCCTTTTCAAACAAATGAAATGATTGAAGTTTTTTTATTTGGAATCGTGTTGGGTCTAATTCCTATTACTTTGGCTGGATTATTCGTAACTGCATATTTACAATACAGGCGTGGTGATCAGTTGGACCTTTGATTAATTTAAAATTTCTTTTTCCCCTTCTTTAATCTCCAGAAGGTCAATGCTATGCAAGTGATTGAGCCTAATTCGATCTACGAAGAAAAAATCACGCTCTGTAGGATTTGAACCTACGACATCGGGTTTTGGAGACCCACGTTCTACCGAACTGAACTAAGAGCGCTTTCTTGAAAAGACTGTAAAGAAAAAAGGATTCTGTTTCTAACCCCAATCCATTTTATTTTGTTTTATTTTGTATACATATATTCTAATCTATAGTTTCATAAAAAGTTTCATAAAAATGAATGATTCCGCGCAATTGGAATCAATCTAAATGGATTCCTCGTTACTGCTCAAAGGAGCAGTAATAGGTAGGGATGACAGGATTTGAACCCGTGACATTTTGTACCCAAAACAAACGCGCTACCAAGCTGCGCCACATCCCTTGAATCGTTCTATAGTGTCATTGTAGAGAATTCCCGTCTTTTTTTCCACGTGCCTATTTACTCCATTGAGCAACACAACTTTGCTACCCATTTCGTCTTTTTTGTCTCATTTAACTTATATAATAATAATAAGAAAAGGAAAACCTTATGGATCGTTTTACATTTTAATTAGGGATTCTGTGTACAACTCTAAGTGTCCCTTAACCACATATGCATCTGATCATATCATATATGCATCATCTTTATGTATTTAAATAAAAAAGGAGGTTTTTCAATGCGAGATCTAAAAACATATCTCTCCGTTGCCCCAGTACTAAGTACGCTCTGGTTCGGGACTTTAGCAGGTCTATTGATAGAGATTAATCGTTTTTTCCCGGATGCGCTGACATTCCCCTTTTTTTCATTCTAGTTATTGGCATCGGAAGGAATGAAGAAGATTAGAGATATAATCAAATATCTCTAACTAATCCCTCCTCCTCCCCCTTTCTCTTTTTTCCCTTTTTCGAATAAGGGACGAAAGAGAAAGTATAAAAGTGAATTCAACGTCTGCGAGACTCGGGTTCAAATTCGAATTAGATGAATATTAATATTAATAATATAATATTAATAATAGAACAATAATAATAATAAGAACAATAATAATAGAAGCAATAGAGTAGGAAAATGTGAGTCTAGGGCAAGAATACAGGATCTTTAACTGAGATCCTGTTCTTCGAGTTGAAATAGAAGTCTTGAGTAAATCAAAAATCAAAAGGAGATTCATGGCTAAGAGGAAAGATGCACGCGTAACGGTGATTTTGGAATGTAAGGGTTGTATCCGAACCGGTGTTAAGAAGGTATCAACGGGCATTTCCAGATATATTACTCAAAAGAACCGGCACAATACGCCTAATCAATTAGAATTGAGAAAATTCTGTCCCTGTTGTTCCAATCATACGATTCATAGGGAAATAAAGAAATAGATCGAATCTTAGCCTTTCAAGGCTAAAAAGAACATTATATAGAACAACATAGAGCATATTGAAATCTAAATAGAACATATTTTACTATTTTACTATTTCATTTTAATTAATTTAATTAAAAAAAATACTTTTGTGGGTTAAAATGACAATTAAGAAATAGGATTTTCGGGATAACAAATAAACTAAACAAATAAACCATGGATAAATCCAAACGACCTTTTCTGAAATCCAAGCGATCTTTTCGTAGGCGTTTGCCCCCGATTCAATCGGGGGATCGAATTGATTATAAAAACATGAATTTAATTAGTCGATTTATTAGTGAACAAGGAAAAATATTATCTAGACGAGTAAATAGATTGACCTTGAAACAACAACGATTAATTACTATTGCTATAAAACAAGCTCGTATTTTATCTTTGTTACCTTTTCTCAATAATGAGAAACAATTTGAAAGAGCTGAATCGACCGCTAGAATTACTCGTCTTAGAACCAGAAAGAAATAGGCTTATTCTTTGTTCACTTGAATCAGAATTCCAATCCGAACTCAAGCGTGGATTGGTTTTTTGTTCGACACAGATCCGAGAAGCCCGATCTTATTATCGTGTATGTCAGAAAAACAAAACGAAAAAAAAAGATTTTCTATTGAACGTGTTCATTTCTTTTTAGGCTATTTTCTCATATTAATTGCGACTCTACCTTCCCGGAGTTCATGCTCCGGGGAACTCCATAAAATTATTCTATTCTGGTGTATTCTTTACAATCTACTTCTTTTCTGATTTCGTTGGAAATCATATAAAGACAATTTTTATTTGATATAGCTATTTGGGCTAGTATTTTACGATTAAGACGCAACTCTCTCTTGTATAGATCATGTATTAATACACTATAAATATAGTATACCCCCCCTTCTCGAATTACTGCGTTTATCCGAGTGATCCACAAACGACGAAAATTTCTTTTTTGCTTATCCCTATCCCGATGAGCCGAAACCAAAGCTCTTATTTTCTGTTGAGTAATAGTTCGAGTCAGTCTTGAATCAGCCCCTCGAAAGCTTGAGGCAAATAAACGAATTTTTGTTCTACGTCTCCGAGCTATATATCCGCGTTTAATTCTGGTCATTGAATAAATAAAACTTTGACAAATAACTAATTGATTTCTTTTCTTTCAGTTATTCTTTTCCACGTCTCGGTCTATTTGAATAACCAAACGGATTTTTCCAATGTGTAAAAAAAAATACCAATGGCTTTGGCTACTCTAAACCTTCCTGGCCACGATTTTTTAGGTATTTTACTGCGAAATACGAAAGAAATAAGGAACTTTCCTTTGCTAGTTGAATCAATAAAAAAAAAATAGAAAAATGGATAAAGAAATAGAAATAGTGGGGTTCCATCGTTTCTATGGTTACTTCTTAAACGGCGAGGTCTTCTTTATACACCGGAGCCTTTACTTCATTTCATCAATGTTATTGGTAACTTGTATAGTTCATACCACACTCTTTGGCTCTACCCGTGAATTATTCAGTAACAGGTCTTTCGAAATCAGACCCACGTATACAGTAACGGTATTTACTTATGCAAGTTAGCTGGGGTAGCTGACCCTCGTAGTCCGTTCTTGACCGAGTGAAAACCTGATTTTTCTTTTTTTTTCAATAAGATTTCCTCCGTTTAATGGATAACCATTTGCTATCAATGGAGAATTGCTTCTCATCGGAAATTTAGGTGATTGGGTTCGCACCAATAGAAACCATAAACTTTAGACACAATCGCAATAGAGGGATCAATTTGCTTTTTTTAGTTTTAGATAGTGAATGGAGTTCCTTTCTCCATTCACTATCTATTTAGTGGTACTGATTATTCATACGGGAAATTCGTTTTCTTGCTTTTGCTCAGGATCGAAACGAGTCGCACATACACCCTAGTACATGTTCCTCGACGCTGAGGACATCCCCGAAGAGCGGGGGATTTTGTGACATTTCGAATCGGCTGTCTTGTATTTCTAATAAGTTGTTTAATAGTTGGCATGTTGACTCATATACATATATGGGCTGGTTTAGATTGATCCTAACCGTATGATTATGAATTTTTTCTATTTAATTAGAAAACTTGGAGAGAAAATCTTAAATCACGGATTTTCACAAAATCCATTTTTTTTGTCATTGAACTGCGACAAGATCAACAATTCCATAAGCTTGGGCTTCTGTTGCTGACATAAAAACGTCTCTTTCCATGTCTTCAGATACAACCCATAACGGTTTTCCCGTCCTTTGTACATAAACCCTTGTGATGGTTTCGCGTAGTTTCAGCAGTTCTTCCGCTTCTAGGATAAATTCTCCCGTCTGCGCTTCATAAAAAGAACTAGCGGGTTGATGGATCATTACCCTGATGATATAAGGGTTTTCCTTCTGATGTGGTGAAACGAAGAGAAAAGAAAGATAAAGAATAATAGGAAAAAAGATAGAATTGAACAACCGTACGGGCATCATCTTTTGTGCATTGCATACGGCTCTATAATCAAATTGACCCCTACTTTCCACTCAAGAAAGATAAAAAAAGAAATACGGGTAAATGATCAAAATGCCACCCTTCCCTTCGGAGGGGTTAAAAAATACTATGATGGCTCCGTTGCTTTATATTTGATTTTTTTATCTTTGATTTAGCAATCCCAAAGTTTCTTTTTAATCCAACCAAAAAAGGAAAATTTTTGTTTTTTTTTCGCACTCTTTTTTTTTAGAACATAAATATTGTTAAGAGCCCTTCGGCGTGAAAACAAAAAGGTTTGTAACGCTAAATAGGCTTCCCAACGGGAAATACCTTTTAT